CTATGAATAACCCCAAAAAGGCTATACTTACTGAAAAAATGGAATTTGTAAAAAATTCATACCAATTCACAGAATAATTCGAATTTGGATGGAAAAGATTTTGGGATGGGGTTAACCATTTCGATAATATATCAGAATCCATTACTCCTTGATCAAAAGAAATTCCTATTGATCCAACGAACAAAGTAAATAGTACCAATACAAGCAGAGGAAATAGCATAGTATTGTCTGATTCGTGAGGATACATGGAAGTATATTTATTTCCAAAGTAAGTACTAAAGTATCGTATCTTATCATTATCAAAAATTGGATATGTACCTTTTGAAAAAAAGTGGACCTTACTATTCATTGTTGATAAAAGTAAATTTTTATTGACTGTTTTTGGTGCTTCTTTTCCCCATAGAGATATTGAATAGAACGAGTTACTTTTAGTGCTACTGTGATTTTGAAAATAAATGCGCAAATACCCATCAAAGGTAAGTAAATATACCCGAAACATATAAAATGCGGTTAATCCTATTGTGAAATAAGGTATTATTGCAAAAATTGGTGAATATAACCAACTATCATTAAGAATTTCATCTTTGGACCAAAAACAAGCAAGAGGTGGAATACCACAAAGAGAAAGTGTACCTAATAAAAAAGTAGTTCTTGTAATTGGAACATATCTTGTTAAACCACCCATAAGAACCATATTCTGACTTTTTTCTGGTGAATATCCAACAATAGGTTCCATTGAATGAATAATAGATCCAGATCCCAAAAACAATAAAGCTTTAGAATAGGCATGAGTGATCAAATGGAATAAAGCCGCTCGATAAGAACCTATACCTAGAGCTAACATAATATAACCTAATTGAGACATTGTAGAATAAGCTAAACTTCTTTTAATGTCTCTTTGAGCAAGAGAAAAAGTAGCTCCTAATAGTACTGTTATTATACCTATTAAAGAAATGAAATTCATTATATAAGGTATGTCTATGAAAAGAGGAATAAGCCGAGCTACAAGAAAAATTCCTGCTGCTACCATAGTAGCAGCGTGTATAAGGGCCGAGATAGGAGTAGGTCCTTCCATGGCATCAGGTAACCATACGTGGAGGGGGAATTGCGCAGATTTAGCAACTGCACCGACAAATAATAAAGAGGCGCACAAAGTAGCAAATAAGGAGCTGACCCCATTATTATGGATCAAGTTATTAGCTATTTCGAACAAATCCCGAAATTCCAAACTACCTGTTATCCAATAAAGACCTAAGATTCCTAATAATAAACCAAAATCTCCTACACGATTAGTTACAAAAGCTTTTTGACAAGCACTTGCGGCAATCGGTCGTGTGAACCAAAACCCTATTAATAAATAGGAACACATTCCCACTAGTTCCCAAAAAATATGAATTTGTATCAAATTAGAACTAGTAACTAATCCCAACATGGAAGTATTGGAAAAACTCATATAAGCAAAAAATCTCAAATATCCTTGGTCGTGAGACATATAATTGTCACTATAAATAAGAATCATGACTCCAACAGTAGTAATTAGTATTGACATAATAGAAGTAAGTGGATCGATCAAATATCCAAACTCTAAGGAAAAATCAATATCTATGGTCCAAGACCATAGATATTGATAAATAAAACTTCCATTTATTTGTTGAATAGACAGATTGGCCGAAAATCCCATAGCTACACTTAACAGAAAAATACTAGGAAAAGCCCATATACGACGAATATTTTTTGTTGCTGTCGGAATAAGTATAAGTCCAAATCCTATTGACATAGTAACTGTAAGTGGAAGAAAAGGTATTATCCATGCATATTGATATGTATGTTCCATAAGAAAACAAACAAATTGAGATTTTTTTTTATATTTTATAATTAATAATTGTTTCCGATTCACCAATTCTTATCTCTTTCGAAAAGAATAAACAATAATAATGAAAAAAAATGTAATATTAATATATATATTAATATATATATATTATTTGTTATTTTATGTTAAGTGTTAAATTATGTTAAATGTTGAAAGTTAAAAAAAAAACTATTATTCACAGAATAAAGTATAGATAATGATTAAAAAAAAGGATCTATTCCGAACAATACATGTCTTTCACATACAACGATAAATAAAAATGAGTAACCCTTTTTTGAATGGCAGTTCCAAAAAAATGTATTTCTATGTCAAAAAAACATATTCGTAGGAATATTTGGAAGAAAAAAGGATATTTAACTGCAGTAAAAGCTTTTTCTTTAGCAAAATCGGTTTCTACCGGACATTCAAAAAGTTTTTTTGTGCGACAAACAAATAATAAAGTCTTGAGATAATCGGAATTGACATAGTCCGAAGAACTGAAAATTTTTTAAGATGAACGATTCACATTAATTAATGTATTGAACTACTCAATATTAGTTATAACTAGCTGCGGTATGTAGAATAAGAGTTTTCTGTATATTGGGTTCTTATTCTTATTAAGAATAGTATTTTTTCCCTATCCATTAACTATTCACAATAGAAAATCTTAATCCTATTTTTCTATTGTGAATAGTACAATTGCCATAGAAATTTAAACTCTTTTTTTTTAATGGATTTAGTGATGAAATTGTAATACATATGAGATCTTAGTTATTTGATTTTTTTTATTGAAAAAAAAAATCGAAAGAAAAAGGACAATTCTTAATTCTATACCTCGACTGAGAGCAAAACTATCGAAATTTCAACTGTATCGGGGGAACTTAGTTTATAGTACGTGAAAGTTGATTGTTAAAACTGAACCTAGGACGATACTAACTAAGGATTATTTTATTGAATGAAGATTCAAATATGAATTTAAACGAGTCTTTTTTCATCGATTCTAATGTTTCCTAGACTATATTGAATCCTTGATTCTTGACGATTCAACATGAATTGGATATTATTATTTCAAGTAAGCCGCCATGGTGAAATCGGTAGACACGCTGCTCTTAGGAAGCAGTGCTAGAGCATCTCGGTTCGAGTCCGAGTGGCGGCATCCTCTAAAAGAGACACAATGTATCCTATAATGTATTGTATTCAATTTCCGATTTCAATTCTGTAATGGGACACTTTTTTTATGATATTTGTGACTTTAGAACATATATTAACTCATATCTCTTTTTCGATCATTTCAATTGTGATTACGATTCATTTCATGAACTTATTAGTCTACGAAATCGTAGGATTACGTGATTCATCGGAAAAAGGGATGATAGCCACCTTTTTCTCTATAACAGGATTATTAATTTCTCGTTGGATTTCTTCGGGACATTTTCCGTTAAGTAATTTATACGAGTCATTAATCTTCCTTTCATGTAGTTTATTTATTATTCATATAATTTCCAAGAAATTGAACCATAAAAATGATTTAAGCATAATAACTACCCCAAGTACTATTTTTACTCAAGGCTTCGCTACGTCGAGTCTTTCAACTGAAATGCATCAATCCGCAATATTAGTACCTGCTCTACAATCTCAGTGGTTAATGATGCACGTAAGTATGATGTTATTGAGCTATGCAGCTCTTTTATGCGGATCGTTATTATCAATTGCTCTTCTAATCATTACATTTCGAAACAACATAAATTTTTTTTGTAAAAGCAATAATTTCTTAATTAGACCATTTTTCTTTGGTGAGATTAAATACTTGAATGAAAAAAGAAGAAGGGTTTTTAAAAACCCTTCTTTTCTTTCATTTCGAAATTATTACAAATATCAATTGACTCAGCGTTTGGATTATTGGAGTTATCGTATGATTAGTTTAGGGTTTACCTTTTTAACCATAGGCATTCTATGTGGAGCAGTATGGGCCAATGAAGCATGGGGATCTTATTGGAGTTGGGATCCGAAGGAAACTTGGGCATTTATTACTTGGACCATATTCGCGATTTATTTACATACTAGAACAAATCAAAGTTTACAAGGTACGAATTCGGCACTTATAGCTTCTATAGGATTTTTTATAATTTGGATATGCTATTTTGGGGTCAATCTATTAGGAATAGGTTTACATAGTTATGGTTCATTCACATTAACATCTAATTGAATAAGCTACATGAAAAATACATAAGAATATTGTCCCATATATAACGAAAGTTTGCTTGTTCGAGTTTTTGTTTTGACAACCTGTCAAAACAAAAACTCGAAATGCATCTCATTACAATTCTAATTCACTTTATTTTTTTGCATTGTACAGCGAACGATTTTAAAATTTTTTTAAAATTAAAGAATTATAAGACTTTTTGTCTCATTAATGAAACACTATCTATAAAAGTAATTAGATAGGATAGCTTGTACCCTGTCAACTGATAACGAGAGAACGAAATCGGGATAAATACCAATCCCTATTATGGGTAGAAAGATACAAATTGAAACAAATAGTTCTCGTGGTCCAGAATCCAAAAAATTAGAGTGTGGAACATTGAATAGTTTGTATCCATAGAACATCTGACGTGACATAGATAATAAATAAATAGGAGTTAATATCACTCCAATTGCCATTACAAAAGTAATTAGTATTTTTGGCATTAAAAGATATTTTGGACTAGTAATTATTCCAAAAAATACTACTGATTCCGCAACAAAACCACTCATTCCTGGCAATGCAAGAGAAGCCATCGAGAAACTACTGAACATGGTAAATATTTTTGGCATTGGGATGGATATCCCTCCCATTTCGTCGAGATAAATAAGACGTATTCTATCACAACTCGTTCCCGCCAAGAAAAAAAGTGCAGCACCAATAAATCCATGAGAGAGTATTTGTAAAATGGCTCCATTGAGTCCCATGTCGGTTATAGAACCAATTCCTATAATTGTAAAACCCATGTGAGATACAGAGGAATAGGCTATTCTCTTTTTAAAATTGCGTTGACCGAGAGAAATTAAAGCTGCATAGATTATTTGCATCGTTCCAACTATTACCAACCAGGGAGAAAATATAGAATGAGCGTGGGGTAATAATTCCATATTGATCCGAATCAATCCATATGCTCCCATTTTTAATAAGATTCCAGCTAGAAGCATACATGTACTGTAATGTGCTTCTCCATGGGTATTTGGTAACCATGTATGCAGGGGTATAATCGGCGATTTGACAGCATAAGCAATAAAGAAACCAAAATATAATATTATTTCCAATGCCACAGGATATGATTGATTAGCTAATCTTTCAAAATCTAATGTTGGTTCATTGGAACCATATAAACCCATACCTAGAACTCCTATTAAGAGAAAAATAGAACCCCCTGCTGTGTACAAAATAAACTTTGTAGCCGAGTAGAGACGTTTTTTTCCTCCCCACATGGATAAAAGTAAGTAAACAGGAATTAATTCTAACTCCCACATGATGAAAAAAAGTAAAAGGTCTCGAGAAGAAAATGATCCTATTTGACCGCTGTACATTGCTAACATCAGGAAATAGAACAATCGCGAATCTCGCGTAACTGGCCAAGCTGCTAAAGTAGCTAAAGTAGTGATAAATCCTGTCAGTAAAATGGGTCCTATGGAAAGTCCATCGATTCCCAGTCTCCAGTGAAAATCAAAAATATCTATCCATTTATAATCTTCTTCCAATTGGATTAATGGATCGTCCAATTGGAAATGATAACAGAATGCATAGGTTGTTAGAAGGAGTTCTAATAAGCATATACAAATAGTATACCATCTAAACATTTTATTTCCTCTATGAGGAAAAAAGAAAATTGAAGAACCCGCGAATATCGGCAAAACTACAAGTATTGTTAACCAAGGAAAATAACTCGTGATAAAGACAAGATATGTTTTGACCAGAAAAACCCGTGCTCGAAATAATAAATTTTATCGAGTACGGGTTTTTGTCGGTAAAGAGGAATCAAATGATTCAAGTGGAGTTTTTTGTAACGTATCAATAAGATAGACCCATGCTGCGAGTTGTTTCATCACATAAATAAACACGGACACTCAAAAAATCTGTTGGGCAGGCGGATTCACATCTCTTACAACCTACACAGTCTTCGGTTCTTGGTGCGGAAGCAATTTGCTTAGCTTTACATCCGTCCCAAGGTATCATTTCCAATACATCTGTGGGGCAGGCTCGTACACATTGAGTACACCCTATACATGTATCATAAATTTTTACTGAATGTGACATTGGATCTATAAATTCCAGTTTTGAGCATAAAAAATTTTCGATCTGGTAAAATTAGTAGTAAATGAATCATACATTTATATTGTAGACACCAGACGAAGCGGTGGTTTATCAAAATTTTAAGAATCAATATATTTCTAAACCTGTTCATGAGAAAAGTCCAAGAGACTTTGATTTCTCTTTCAACAACCATGATCATGCGAGTTGCACATGTGAATTCAAATTGACCAACAAATTGGTCAATATTTCAATATTAATTCAAAGTATTTATTCAATATGAAAATATTTATTATTCAATAGTAAATTAATTCAATACTAAAAATATATATATATTTTATATATTTATAATAATATAATAATCAAAATCAAAATAATGATAAATCAAAATAATAATAAAATAATAATAATAAATAAGTATATTAATTATTATTTTATTATTATATAATTATATGATAATTATAATAAAATAATTAATAATAACATATTAATTCTAATAAAAACATATTAATTCTAATAAAATTAGATTAGAATAAATTTATATTATATTAAAATTATAATATAATATCTAATAGATTAATATTCTATGTGATATTATGTATCTTATGATCATAACTAATTATTCAACAAATTCGATTGATTGATACGAGTTGATTTTCTGTTACGATGGATTGATGAAACAATAGCTAGCCCAATAGCTGCTTCAGCAGCCGCAACAGCTATAACAAAGATTGAGAAAATGTCGCCTTTTAATTGGCGACTATCAAATATATCAGAAAATGTTACGAGATTGATATTAACCGAATTGAGTATAAGCTCAAGACACATAAGTGCTCTAACCATCTTTCGACTTGTGATCAATCCATAGATACCGATAGAGAATAAATAGACACTCAAAAAAAGTACATGCTCGAACATCATTGACTAACTCCTTATCAATCTCGATTCATTTTAATATGAACAACAATTCAACCGATTCGATTGATTAGAATAGAACGATTACAGAATAAAAGAAGGTATTGGCAATAGATAGGTTTAATTAAAAACCTTATAAAAACCTTAAACCTTTCCATTTATTTTATTTATTTAGAATTTCTAAATCTTAGAATTGAAATCTTAGAATTTCATTCTAAGTATTTGTTATTGACGAGCCATAGTAATTGCACCTATCAAGGAAACTAAAAGAATTATGGAAATGAGTTCAAACGGAAGATAAAAATCTGTTGATAAATGAATACCAATTTGTTGAATGTTACTTATTAGGTCCTGTTCCATAATCTGGCTTGATCTTGTAGTCCAAAAAATTCCGTACCATGACGTATCTGGGATAATAGTAATTAGTGAAAAAAGAATACTTGTACAAACCAGTGAAGTGACCCCATCTCCAATGGTCCAAAAATAGGAATCATTGGAATATTCTGAACCATTCATGAACATTACAGCAAATATGATTAAGACATTTATAGCTCCAACATAAATAAGGAGCTGTGCGGCAGCTACAAAATAGGAATTCGATAGAATATAGAATAAGGATATACAAACAAGAACCAATCCCAACGAAAAGGCAGAAAAAATGGGATTGGTAAGTAATACTACTCCCAGACCTCCTAATACAAGAACTGATCCAAAAAATACTACAAGAATATCATGTATTGGTCCGGGTAAATCCATTATTAAAATAATAAATTAATAAATAAGTCGAAATATTTCATGACCTTACTGAATGGTCCAGGAAAGGAAAAGGGGTTGCCCCATTTTTTTCTTGTCTTGTATATGATACATTCCTAATTGAATTAAAACTTTTTTTTTATATGGATTAATGTAGATATAGATAAAATTATCGAGAAAAGAGTAATGGGGATTGTATATTTCGAAATCATCACGAAAAATATATTCTCAGTTTAAATCAAAGAATAATTCTCAACAATCAATAATTATTAGTTATTATTTGTAGTTACTGACCAAACAAAATAAAAAAGCTTGGGTCTTTTATATCAAAACAAAATTTTAGTAATTGGTAATCGTTCTTGAATCAAAGGGTTTATCTTTGTCTATTTTGATTTGAGTCGAATTCATAACTGTTTGAATTGTATAATCTCCAATTATTGACATTGGTAACCGACCCAAAGCAATTTGATTATAATTCAATTCGTGACGATCAGAAGTGGAAAGTTCATATTCTTCAGTCATTGATAAACAGTTTGTTGGACAATACTCGACACAATTACCACAAAATATACAGACCCCAAAATCAATACTATAATTAAGCAATTGTTTTTTTTTAATATCTCTTTCAAATCTCCAATCTACAACGGGTAGATCTATCGGGCATACACGAACACATACTTCACAAGCAATACATTTATCAAATTCAAAGTGGATTCGACCACGGAAACGCTCTGATGTGATCGATTTTTCATAAGGATATTGAATAGTTATAGGTAAACGATTTGTGTGGGATAAGGTAATTACGAAACTTTGACCAATATACCTTGCAGCTCGTATTGTTTGTTGACTATAATTCATGAACCCAGTCACCATAGAGAACATATTGTAAATATCCAGGAATAAATTGATGTTTCTTTCTCTTGTTTGAAAGAGGTTATGAATCTGGAATATCGTTATCGTATTTTCTTATTTATAGTGAAACAAGTTGGGAAGAAGTTGTCAATAATAGATTACCTAAAGAAATAGGTAAAAGAAATTTCCATCCAAGATTTAATAGCTGGTCCATTCTTATCCTAGGCAAAGTCCACCTTGTTGTGATAGGAATGAACAGAAACAAATAAGCTTTAGCTAATGTAATAAAGATACCAATTGTAATTCCAAAAACTCCGGCCATTTTATTTATTCCGAAAAGTTCAGGAATAGATATGTACGGAATAGAAAAATTCCACCCACCTAAGTAAAGAACTGTTACAAATAATGAAGAAAGTAATAGATTTAGGTAAGAAGCAATATAAAATAAACCGAATTTTATACCTGAATATTCGGTTTGATAACCTGCTACTAATTCCTCCTCTGCTTCCGGTAAATCAAATGGCAATCTCTCACATTCGGCTAGAGAAGAAATTAGAAAAACAATAAACCCTATAGGTTGACGCCACAGATTCCACCCCCAAAAACCATATTTTGACTGTGCTTCAACTATATCAACTGTACTTGAACTATTAGATAATCATAGTCGATAATAACATCACTGTTCCCATCGCTATTACAAAACCGTACATGAAACTTCAGCTTCATACGGCTCCTCTATGGCCACAAATAAATGTAAGGACTGGTTCGGTATTTTCAGCCTCTTTGGAGGATAGATCGAATAAAGATACATCGGAGAGTCCCAGTCCCAAATTAGACCAATGGAATTCTGTCCGCTAGAATAAGAAAAAAAGTGCTTCCGAATTGATCTCATCCTTATAATGATAATTTTTCTTTGTTCGGTAATAACTTAATCTTTCAATAAAATATTCGTTATCAATATATATATGCATTAGTTCATGAATAATGATAAGAATTCCGTATGTATGAATACGGATATAGGAAAGAAAGAATAAATAAAGATCTTTTTTTATTTTATAAAAATTTTTATTCATTCATTCGATTATTGCATCCCATTTCTTTTGTTCCTGTTCTTCTGTCTCAGAAGAAGGTATTTAGAAAAAAATAAAGGATTAATTCGTTCTTGATAGTTATTTCTTTAATCGGTGAATAGGAGCATACTCGAGATCGGAATCGTAGGGAGATACTTCTTGATCATTTCTACCAACTTAAAGCCCTTATTATGATTCGTTTTATGCAGAAATATCTCTTTTTTTGATACCTTACATTATCCCCATTACTAATCCTTTGTGTACCTTGGTGTTCCTAACTGTCCACCGATTTTTGATTGATCCCCGGTATGTTAATACATACAAGGCAGTAGTGGAAACTCCATACAGTTGATCTTTTGCACCCGCTTCAAGATATGATGACTAATCAAAGAATCTCAATCTTGGGGTAAACAGTTTACACTGCTTATGTTTACTTTAATTTCATTCTTGTACATAGGGAATGAGATTTTCTCTTCTTACTGCAAATTTATAAGCTGTTTTGTTTCACTCATATAACTATCTGGTTTAACTCATCGATGAATAAAAAAATATCTATTCAATACATTCAACCTCTTTTCTTTATTTATTTCTAGGAAAGAGGTAAAAGTTCATGTTCCAACGAATCACACGTAGAGATATTGATAACACACATAGAGTTAATGGTATTTCATAACTAATAGATTGAGCAGCAGCTCGTAAACCACCTGAAAAAGAATATTTATTATTCGATCCATATCCTGACATAAGAAGCCCAATAGGGGCGATACTTGAAATGGTGATCCATAAAAAAACACCTATACTGAGATCACCTAAAACAAGGCGGTATCCAAAAGGAATTACTAAATAACTTAGTAGAATTGATATGACCGCTATAGACGGTCCGACACTAAACAAACGAATATCTCCTCTAGATGGGAGTAGGTCCTCCTTAAAAAGTAATTTAGTCCCATCTGCTAGAGCTTGAAGAATTCCCAACGGACCAGCATATTCAGGCCCAATACGTTGTTGTATCGTTGCAGATATTTCTCTTTCTAACCACACAATTACTAGTACCCCTATTATGATTCCAAATATAAGGGTAAAAATGGATACAAACATCCATATGAATCCATAGATTTCTTTTATGGATTCCGATGTAGAAAAAGAATTGATAGCTTGTACTTCTGTCGTATCAATTATCATTTCAACGATCAACTTCTCCCATAATGATATCTATACTACCTAGTATCGTCATGATATCAGCCAATTTCATTCTTTTAACTAGCTGAGGAAGAATTTGCAAATTGATGAAACCGGGTGGACGAATTTTCCATCTCCAGGGGAAAATGCTATTATCCCCTATCAAATAAATTCCTAATTCTCCTTTTGGGGCTTCTACTCTGACATAAAGTTCTTGTTTCGACAATTCAAAATTGGGTGAAGGTTTTTTACTAATAAATCTATATTCAAAATCATTCCATTCGGAATTTTTTGCTCTATCAAAGCGTCGGACTTCTAAATTCTCATAGGGACCTCCAGGAATTCCTTCTAGAGCCTGTTGAATAATTTTTACAGATTCCCCCATTTCACCTATTCGTACTAAATAACGAGCTAATGAATCTCCTTCTTTTTGCCATTGGACTTCCCAATCGAATTCATTGTAACACTCATAATGATCAACCTTACGAAGATCCCATTGGATTCCAGAAGCTCGTAACATTGGTCCTGATAAACCCCAATTTATTGCTTCCTCTCCACCAATAATGCCCACTCTTTCAACTCGTTCCAAAAAAATGGGATTCCGTGTAATAAGTTTTTGATATTCAACAACTCCTGTTAAAGAATAATCGCAGAAATCCAAACATTTATCTATCCAGCCATGAGGTAGATCAGCAGCTACTCCTCCGATGCGGAAATAATTATGCATCATTCGCATACCTGTGGCGGCTTCGAATAGGTCATATAACAATTCTCTCTCTCTGAAAATATAGAAAAAAGGAGTCTGTGCACCGATATCTGCCATAAAAGGTCCAAGCCATAACAAATGAGAAGCTATACGGCTCAGCTCCAGCATAATTACTCTGATATAACTGGCTCTCTGAGGTACTTGAACATTTTCCAATTGTTCTGGTGCATTTACCGTTATTGCCTCTGTGAACATAGTAGCTAAATAATCCCAACGTGTTACATAAGGAAGATATTGTATAATTGTTCGGTTTTCTGCTATTTTTTCCATTCCTCTGTGTAAATATCCCAATATGGGTTCGCAATCAATAACATCTTCACCATCGAGAGTAACGATCAGTCGAAGAACACCATGCATTGATGGGTGGTGAGGGCCCATATTGACTATCATGAGATCTTTTCTTGTAGCCGGTATAGTCATATTTTTTCTTCCTTAATTCATTATTCCACGAATTCCTCAAAACGAGGTTCATCAAAATGAAAAATCTAATAAAATAACTATTAAAAAAAAATTCAAACGATTAAATTAACGAGTTTTGGGTTCCCGAATATCCAACTGATCCATTAATTTCTTATAACGGACTCTATTTTTCTTTGACAAATAAGCCAGGAGCCGTTGACGTTTTCCCAGAATTATTCGTAGACCTCTTTGGGATAAAAAATCTCTTTTGTGCAATTCCAAATGGGAAGTAAGTCTACGTATCTTACTGGTGAAACTTAATACTTGAAATTCAACAGAACCCTTGTTTTCTTCTTTTTCTTCTTGTGAAATAACCGAGATGAATGAATTTTTGATCATAAAAAAATTTTTCTATCTTTTTTTCTTTCCCATGGATTTATTTTACTTTACCGAATCGATCAGGAAAAATAAAAATAATAATCTTTATGCCAGTTATTTTAATCTAGTACACACAAAAATTTGGATTTTTTCCTATTTTTTTCTATTCTATCCAAATCAAATTGAAAATTTGATTTGGATAGAATAGAAAAGAAAGAGAAAATACATTTCTACATTCATGGAAGAGAATGATTTCTTTGTACCTAAAAGGATTCTGCCGATTTCGTCCTAGATCCAATTGAGTTGATACGCCATTAAATCCGTGTCATGTACCAGAATGTAATACAGCGTATATGTATATCTTTCGGCTTTCATCTACCGAAAAATATCACAGATATATAGGAAATATACAATTAACAAATTCTGAATCGTGGATACATATATATCCTCGACATACTGAAACGACTGCCATTATTGGTATTAAACCAATAGCGATTCATACAAGCTAAATCTTCTAATCGGTAATTGGGCCAAAGAAACAATTTGCATTTAATGAATTTATTTGTATCTGTATTAGTATTAAAATGCTTGTCCTCATTCAAAAATTTTCCAGAGTTTCTTATGTTGCTTTTTTCATTGCAAAATACTAGATTTCTATCCACAAAATTCCAATTACGAGAATTAAAACAAATTAGAATTCTCAATTCTCTACGACGTCTAGGAGATAGAATATTTTCAGGAACAAAGAAATCATAATTACTTTTGTCTCCATTCACAAGCATATTGCCGTGTCTTGCAACGGATTTATCAAAATTATTCTTATCAACATATCTTTTTTTTATACATTTTCTGTTAGTTTGGTGCTTAATTTTATCGATCAATGAAATACCTAGGGTTTGATATATAATAAATTTTCCATCCCTTTTTATAGATAAACGAATCGGTTCGACAATCAATATTCCTTTTTTTATCAATCCTGTAAGAGTTGGATCTTTATGAATTAGCATTCCATCCATATTTATCTCTCCTCTTTGAATCGAGGATATAGCAATTTTACTTGGATTTATCGGTCTAAGTAGGTGACAATATACCTTGATATTATCGATCATTCCTTGATTCAAGGAGTCATCCCATCTTAATTGAAAAAGGAAATATTTTTTCAGGAAGAAATTGAATTCTGTTTCCTTCTTTTTCTTGGATTGTTTTTCCTTTTTACCTTTTTTAATGTCTGATCTCGCGTAATTGTCTTCAACATTTTTTTTTTTGTTTTGTTTTCGTAGATCTGATCCAAGATTTTCTTGTCCCTGTTGTTCGTTTTTTTCTTGGTTAGAATTTTCTAATTTAAGATATTCTTTTTGATTAGGTGATATCTGAAGATTTTTTTTTTGATTTTGATTTATGTTGATGCTTTTATTTTGACTAATATTTTCATAGAAATCAAAATCAAAAAGAAGAAATTTGATTGGTATGATCCATGGTTTAATCCTATATGCATCAAAGAGTGGCACAAATTCTGGGAGGAACCAGGGTTCTAGATTTGATATGGTACGATAAACCTTTTCTTGATTCATTCCCATCCAATCAAAAAAAACACTTTTTTGATTGGATGGTTTAATTCCTTGATGAATTGTCTTAGAAAAAATATCTTTTCTAAGACAAATATGGAGAATTCTACAATCAAAATATTTTCTATCCAGATTTTTATGTGTAGCAATAATATATTCCTTTTCTAGATAATTACTAATAGGTATACTTACCAATACATAAAATGATTCGGGTTTCAGTGTATTGAAATTGTATGGAATTTCTTGGTCTCCTTTTACTTGTAATGTTGATTCATAAATATATGAGTCCTTCCTATTCCCATAATTCATATATTTATGTGATAAAAGATAATATCTGTAGTGTTTTTTAAATTTTTCTTTTTGACTCGTCAATGAATCCACTGCCATCGCATAGTAATTTTGCTTCATGTAATGAATTAATTGGTCTTTTTCTTTTTTATGTGAATCAAATTTAATTGAGTTTTTATTTTGAATCATAGAACGTTGGTTGATTCTATTTCGCCATTTTTGAGGTACTAATCGAGACCATTTTGTCTGAGATAAATTGTATTGATAATGGCCCTTTAACCAGTTTTTCCATTCATTTTTTCCAGACTTATAAATTTTCTTTTGCTTTGATTTGGAATCAAATATTCCTCGTGTCATACAATAATCCTTGATTTTATCCTTAATAAAAGAATGGGTCCTGGTATATTGAAGTACAGATCTCAAGTGATACTTGTTAAGTAATTGGGTTTGTGATAATTTGTAAAATACATATGCTTGGGACAAGGAGGATAAATCATAATTATAATAATAATAAATATTTGAATTATTATTGCTGATATTAGTATTAGAAAACGATTTTTTTATAGTCGAAATAAAGTTCATTGTATTTTGATCTGTTTCATCAATTCCTTCTCGATTTGTTTCATCGTTGTAAATCGATTTTGTGATAATTTTTTTTATTGATTCAAGGAAAAGTTGTGCATTGATCCTAAAAATAGTAATCATACGTAGAAAGATATCTATGTATATTTTTTCAATGAATGATTTCATAAAATCATTTAATTTACGTATAAATCGGATCTTTTTTCTTTTAAATATCTGCAAAATATGTTTCTGTGATTCCGATTTTTTATCATCACAAGTTAGAACTATTTTTTTCTTGTCTTTTGTAATTCGTTCTAGTTCTATTTGATTCCTGATTGTGACTGTCCTATCAGCAAGATCCTTTATTTTTTTTTCTATGAGTGAGTAATTTGCCCAATTCATGGATCGAATTCGAATGGTTGATTCGCGAATAATCTTATTATTTATTTTAGAATCTCTTACATTTTCATTCGGTTTATATACTTTTACCTTCCTCAATTCAAATAAGAAAATGGGGTTTACTTTTTCAAGTTCCTTCATTTTTTGTTTTATAACTAGAACCATTTTGATAACCCATCTTTTTTTTTCTTTAAAAACTTTTAGAACTTTTACTTTTCTAATTTTTTTTTTGAGTTCTTTATAAATAGGTTTCAAAAAAGAAGGCCGTTTTCGGGGAGAACCAAAAGGAACTTCTGCTTCCATTCCCCAAATTGTTAAAAAACAAAAATCTTCTTTTTTTCCTTTTTTTTTTTTCATTGGATCTCTATGATGAGATCGTATTTTAGATCTTCGCCAAGGTTTAAGAAAGAAAGGAAATAGAATCTTTATCTGAATACCGTCTGTTAACCAATTTTTGGGAAATTCTGTTTCCGATAATTGAACACCATTATAGGTGCATTTAACATGTGTTTCTCTATTCCATTCCTTCAAATCCTCATACCACTCGGACGATTGGAATAATAAAATACGGACAATATTTTTAGCTATTATCAATGAAGGCAATACAATGTATTTTCTAAGAAAAGAATGGGTTACTAACATTGAACTTCTTATTACTTGAGCAAATATAACGTTATCCCAAGTTTCTGAAATTGCTATCCGTTCATTTTCCTCTTTTTTTTTCTCCTCATTTTTTTTTTTCTTTTCTTTTGTCTCTTCCTCCTCAAAATTGGAAATTTTCAATTCCGGTTCTCTCTCGACCGAATTCCTAAAAATGAGATTCATCATTTCAGAGATATCAAAAGAAGAAAAAAAAAATGTTTTGTCTATTCGATCCAAAAAAAGGGGGGAATGCGCATTTGCTTGAAACATTTGCCAAATAACTGTTTTACGTCTTTGAGTACGCATGGATCCTTTTATTATATTCCTACGAAAATCCGATTGTTGCGAGTAGCGTATCAAAGCCACCTCTTCTGTTTGATCACTATCAATATTATTATCCTTATTAGTAATAGAATTGGTATTATTCTCATTTTCAGTATAAATTATCACACGTTTGGCTTTTCTTGAACGAATTTCATTATGTTCTGTCGATTTTCCCTCATTTTCTTCCTCCTGTTCTTCCAAAACATTGGTCAATTTATATGACCATCGAGAAACCTTTTTACTGATTTCTTCTATTCCAATAGATTCATTTCTAGTTGTTTGATCATTTGGATCAATTGTAATTATATCGAATACAAATTTCAAAGATTTTGCTTGACTTTCTGAATCAATTTTTCTTTGTTCTGCCAATAAAGAACTGTTTTTCAAACAAAAATTGGGTGTGAATTCAAAAGAAAGTGAAGTTAAGGAATTACCAATATAATTCAAAAATGATTTACCACCACCAAGTGAATTCTTTTGATGTTCAAATTCTCGGAAATTATTAGGAAGTAGCCCATGGATCTTATTTATCCAAAGACTTTTTATGGAAGATTCCATATAAGGGATAAAATCGTTCATGATTGTACGTAAATCAAAATTTTTTATTGCTCCACGGCATGGTCCGCTCAATAAAGGATCATATGTTTTGGTCAAGCATTCTTGTTCATTCTCATGATTGCAAAATCTAGTCCTTTTTTCTAGCATATCTAGAGAAAGAAATCCCTTTTCTTTTTTTTCTTTTTCTAGAGCTTTTATTCGACTTATTAATTCATTGCTCAAGTTGTATTTTTTTTGTTCATTGGTATAAACCCAATAATTATACAGGTCTCCATGGGATAATTTTTTTGTCGTGTACAAAGACCGTTCTATCATTTCCGAAAAAGTCGATAAACTAGGTGGATATGTAAAAGATATTTTTTGTTTCCCATTACTTGGACATGTATAAAAAAAATATTGTGACATTTCATTTCGTACAGCATTTTCAAACCGATCATTTTTTATATATCGCAATGGACAATTCCATCGTTTATAATCGAAAAGAAAAGTCACAAGAGGTTTTTCAAACCAGAAATAAGTCTTTTCATTTTTCTCTTCTTTAAGTCTTCCCAATTCCCAATTATCTTGATAGGTATCAAGATAAGAATCTTCGTAAACTGGGCTATCTTTATAGTATGTCTCTTTAAAGTGAAAGTGGAATTCCCCCTTTGTTTTTTCCTTTCCATTCACTCGGATCTCTTCCGTTTCATCTATTTTTTCCGGATCTTCCTGTTC